CCTTGTCGTTGTTTATGTTTTGAGTTAGAACAAATTACTATAATTCGTCCTCGTCTGCGGATCAGACGACATTTTTCACAAATTTTACGAACAGAGGCCCCTTTTTTCATATTTGTCATTCCTTACTTTAATTCCGAGTCTATTTCTTGGAAGAAAATAAGTTTCTTGAAATTTTGAACCTCGAATTGTATTCTCATGGGAAGGAATGTTGAAGTTGAAAAACCACTTAGTCCTTTGAATCATCCGAATCATCTGAATCGTTGTGGGGGAATCTATAAATTATACGGCCTTTGGTTAAATCATAACGGCTTATTTCAATCTTAACCCTATCTCCCGGTAGGATTCGTATAGAATTACGTCGTATCTTTCCTGAAATATAACCTAGAACTACCTGTTCATTATCTAAACGAACGTGGAACATAGCATTAGGAAATGATTGAATAACCAATCCTTCTACTATCCATTTTTGTTCTTTCATTCCAAGCAAAACCTCCTTAAGGTACCAACTAATAGGGGGAAGAGAATAGATAACCTGCTCGTTCTATCACAAATAAGAAATTTTTGATCTAACTCGGATATCAGAAGGATTACCATATATAACATAAAATTTCTCCACCAATTCCTTCTAGTCGAGCTTCCCGATCCGTCATTATACCTCGAGAGGTAGAAAGAATTACAATTCCCATTCCACTTAAAATTCTAGGAATTCGTTGATAGTTAGAATAGATTCGTAGACCAGGCCGACTGACTCTTTTTAAATTTAAAGTATTTCTATATGGTCCTTTCCTATTTCTTCTATGTCGCAGAGTTAAAACCAAAAAATATTTGTTTCTTTCTTGGTGTTTTCTCGCATTTTCAATAAAGCCTTCTCGTAAAAGTATTTTAACAATGCTTTCGGTGATGTTAGTAGATGCTATTCGAACTGTTCCTTTTCTATTCATGTCAGCATTTCGTATAGAGGTTATTATATCAGCAATAGTGTCCCTACCCATGATAAACTAAAATCAGTGGTGTCTCCGAATTTTTATATAATCAACATGCTTTTTTTATTAGTTTATTTTTTTTATGAATTAAAAAAAAAAAAATTCAAAATGAAAGGTATATACGTGATACACAATCTACAATTTCATTCAAATATCCTACTTCTCATCTTATAATACCTCAGGAGCTAATGAAAGTATTTTAGGAAAGTTTTTTTTCAATTCCAGGGCAATCGCACCAAAAACTCTACTTCCTTTTGGATTTCCTTTTTGATCAATGATAACTGCAGCATTGTCATCATATCGTATTAGCAGACCATTGTCGCGTTTGAGTTCTTTACAGGTACGTACAATTACAGCTCTGATCACTTCTGATCTTTCTAAGCGCGTACTTGGTATTGCTTTTTTGATCACAGCAACAATAACGTCACCAATACGAGCATATCGACGATTGCTAGCTCCTATGATTCGAATACACATTAATTTTCGAGCCCCGCTGTTGTCTGCTACATTCAAATGGGTTTGAGGTTGAATCATATCTTCTTTTTATCTGTTCTTTCAATAAATGCAAACAAACAAAGGGCGAAAAAGAAAAAGAAATATTGTTTGCCAAAAATAAAAAGTAAAAAGAATCTACGGTTGTTTTTATCCCCAAGATCTATTTCCTTTGGTTCTACATTCCTATCCTGAAATAATGAATTGAGTTCGTACAGGCATTTTAGATGCCGCTATCGAGATAGCCCTTCGGGCTATATTTTCTGATACTCCGCTTATTTCATAAAGTATTCGACCGGGTTTGACAACAACTACCCAATATCGGGGGGATCCTTTCCCCGAACCCATACGGCTTTCCGCAGATTTTACTGTAACTGGTTTGTCTGGAAATATACGTACCCATATTTTTCCACCGCGGCGTGCATTTCGCGTCATTGCTCGCCGACCTGCTTCTATTTGTCTAGACGTGATCCAAGCAGGTTCAAGTGCCTGAAGAGCATATCTTCCGAAACAAATACGATTCCCCCGATAAGATATTCCCTTCATTCTTCCTCTATGTTGTTTACAGAATCTGGTTCTTTTGGGGTTATAGTTGATGGTTTTTTCTTAATTCCACCTCTACTACAGAACCGGACGTGAGAGTTTCTTCTCATCCGGCTCCTCGCGAATGAAAAAATTTCAATTTTAATTGAATATGAATATTTAAAAATTGAATTCGAATTAGAATAGAATTCTAAATTAATATATAGATTAATATATTCTAAATTTGAAAATGAATAAAAATGAATAATAAAAATGAATAGAATAATAATATTGAATTAAGATATACATTTAATAATACACTAAATCAATAGATTCTTTGATATTCATCTAATTTATTAGATATTTTTATATTAGGATATATAAGGAAATTTGAAATATATTATATATATAGTTTGTCTATATTTTTTTGTATAGATATATTTTATTAGATTGCATTGCTAAAATAAAATGTGAGCAATTTAATAAAAAAGGAATTTTCGCGG